GCTTGTTTCGTTGAGCTCGCTTTCTTTCGTTAGCTTCCTTACTCTATCAAGTAAGTAAGAAATTCCTTTCTTTAAAGAAACTAAAAAAAAGAGAATATGAACAGCAGCCAAATACTTTTAAATGAGAGTAATCAGGGATGCTTCCAGCAAGAACTTAGACGGTATGCAATTGATCAAGTATGTTGCGGTCAACACAGCTTCTGCCCAAACGAGGTACATTCCTCCCAAACATCATAGCTCCAACCGTTTCCAATAAGTCTCTATTTTTCCTCTCAGCTATTCCAGGAGTATACGCACAAGATCCCTGATGAACAGTGCTTCTGGAAATAAGATATTGAGAAAATTTCGTGGACCCTCCAGAATCAGATCGTCAAATTCTTTTTTTTTTGCATTGGAAATAATGTCAATTGTGTGCCGTTCACTCCAAGATGGCGAAAATTATGTAAATTGGAGTGAAGAGGTAAAGTGCTTCTTGATGGGCCAGGAATGTTGGATAATTTTGAGTGGTGCGGAAGGTGAACCGGAGGATGTGGCGAGTAAGAAGCTATTTTCATGTTGTTCTGGTCTGGTAGGGCTATGCATGCGATCATAGTGTCTGTAGCTGATGAGATGCGCCCCCATATATGGGGCATTACAGACCCAAGAAAGGCATGGCTTACTTTGAGGGAAGTTAATGAACATGCGACCGCAAGTAAGCGTCAGTGCCTGGAGACTGAACAACATGGCGCGGGGTAGTTGGGGCTCTTTCTTCTTACTGTATGTTGGTTAAGAACCTTTGTGATCAGCTGGAGGCTTTTGGTATTCAAAACTATGAGGCCGGTAATCTTAGTCAGATCATGAAGGGTATTTTTTGAAAATGTTGATGGGATAAGGCAGTCTTTGCTACTGCATCAACATAACCCTTCCTTATTTTCTTAATGCAAAGGTGCATGAGAAGACGTATACGTATAGGAGGATGAACAGGCTGAGCCTGTCTGGACAAAGTGTAGATCCTAATCCTAGGGATATACTTTTGTTCACTTCTACGTAAAAATTTCATTGTTGGGGAAGGCAAAAGCAGCATCAGGGAGCTCTTCCAAGAACAATAAGTGGAAGCTGGGGTGCGTGTCTTAGGTGCGGGCAGATGGGGCACTACGTGATAGAGTGCACAGCAAAAATTCTTCTTGTTAAGGAAGATAATGAAGAGAGGGGAGGCGCGACACGAGCATACTCAGTTTGCGGAAGTGAAGAGAGCCCGCGATGCGGTCTTTGACTTCGGTACACACGATTACGCATTCTTCACAGGGACAGCAGGGTAGCTGTTCAGTACCTGATGTGGTTGATCCAGGGAATGCAGATTTCCGCAGCGGTTTTATCCTGGTTGGAAAGATAGTGGTGCCACTTGCTTCGAGTCGCCCTTCCTTAACTGATTCTGAAATCCCCGTCTAAAAAAAAAAGAATTTTATTGCGCCGGTTTGCCATTTTTTTCATTAATCACCGACGGTTGGTTGGAACCCCAGACTATGGTGGCTGAGTCTTCAGAACAAACTCTTTTTGCCAAATCTTTCTTGACCGATAGAGGCAGAGGCTTTCTCAAAGCGGGATCCTGCCTTAAGTGAAGTGGAGTTGCAACTTAAGTTCGGCGGATCTGACTTCTGGGTCTTGTACAGTCGTTGTTGTCGACTAGCCAATAGGTGATTCAGGAGTCACCAGATAAACGACTGTTAAGTCCAGTGACGAAGTCGACACAGTCGGTGTCCATCCGACGTCTTCAGGTCGGATCAGCATGGTTGCTGCCTAAGTCTTCGATCCGCCCATTAGCGGATTCATTCGCCGGGGTTCGCCCGCCTGATCAAAGTCGAAGTACGTGGGGTCCATAAGCGTCTATCAGCTTTTATAGGGGCGACGCTTTGAAAGTCCTCTTTAGCGTTCGTTGCCTTTACTTGGCGCGCTTCCTTTAGCGTATCAACACTAAAAGCCTGCCCGCCTAAGCCATAGAGAGAAGGGTCAAACGAGAAAATGGAGGCGCCTATCTATCGATATGACCAAGACCTTGTCACGAGCTGAAAAACGGCTGCGTGCACTAGCGCGCAACGGCTTTGAAGCCTGCTGGATTCGAACCAGGAAAAGAAATTCACTACAATCCCAGCGAACTCCCGTTATTCTAATCGCGACTTTTGGTTACCCGGTTCCCTACGTGAGGTAAGTACGTCCGGGGGAGTCTGTTCTCCTCCCCCCTTTACCTTTAGGCTAGTCAAAAGGTAAGTCAAGGCCCCAGGTCTCCGACTCAGGCCGCGCTTTAGCCCTAGCAACATCTTCTTTATATTGGGCATAATTTACTTGGAAACGCATGAAATCGTTCGCCTTTTTTAATTGTTCTAGGCGTACAATCATATCCTGCATTTGCCGGTGGACCTCTGCCCGCTCCTCATCCGACATGAGGTGTAGATTTGGTATTTCAGGATGAGTAAAGAGTTCTGGCACCGGGGGGATGGTTGGTAGATTTAGGTCTGGCAGCACTGAACACCATCCCTTTAACTTACAAAAGAAAGAAAAAATGCCCTCTCGCCCAGCGTGCCTTGCCGCTACAAGCCTCAGGGGCACAAGCGCTTTCTAAGTGTTTTCTCACTTGGTCGACCTGGCAGTTCATTTCAGTTCGGTTGCGAAATATATAGCTATCAAGCTGGTGGGACTGGAATTCAACCTGCAAATGTAGTAAGTAATCCCTTCCCCGGGAGGCTTCCAAAGACCCAATGACTTTTCATTTGGGAGGGTGGACGTAGTTCAGTCATTATCATTCATACAGCTGATCTGCGACAAAGGTCTTCTTTCATTCAGTCTAAATCATGCGTACAGCGTATATGCGACACCTTTCCTATAGTTATAGTGTCGAACACACATAAGTATAGGTTTTGTTGTCCTTACGACGGTTGTCAAAGACCGGATCTTTGCACTTTGCGACCCTATCCGAGTATGTGCTTAGTGCAACGCCTTATAGACCAATGAAGTAATGTATTCATACGAGCTCCGGCCCTCAGCAGCTCGAATACAAAATCAACTTGTTCATTTATGTTACCTGTTGTGGACCTTCAACGTTTCACCCTTTCATAGATCTGGGAAAGGCGGTTTTGGTTTGGGAAGTGACGTTGAGACAGGGCGGCACGTGCGATAAGTAATAAAGAAAGCAAAGAGGCATAAGTTGAATAGGCATAATAGCCCGCCTTCCATCAGTAATAGTCAAGCCTGCGAGCCGGTTTCGCCAGGGGTTGGTTTATACGTACGCGAACCACTATGGAAAGTAGTAAAAACAAGAACAACAGGAAGAGGCATACATATATACCTTTACTTACTCGTCCTCTGTTTCTGAACCTACCTTGCTCGTCTCTAGTCACTGTCCCTCTTTACTTTAAGAGCCTCGTCTCGTATGATAAATAGGAAAGCCGGCAAACAAGCCAATCCCAATCGAAGGGTTACTCCTTTTGTCCCTTCGAAAGCAAGAGCCACAGCAACTGGAACCTTCTCTTCTCTTATGTTTCATCGGAAGAGGCACAATCTCCTATGGCAACCTTCTCTCTTCGGTCAGCTCCCCGGTCAGCTAGGCCCCTTTAAGCTAGCAAGCCGAACTCGTTGTAGTCTCTGTCCCTTATTACAAGTAACTTAGTCCCGTAACCGCTCTGCACCCTAGTTTGATCCCTAGAGACCCGCTTTCGAACTTGGGTCTTGTTAATTGGAAGAACTACGCGGTTTGCCAGATGTTACGAGGGAGTCGCTACCCTAGCCTTGTCCAGTGAACTGCTTGGCAGATTAGCAAAATGGAAACCCTCAACCAATACATCGTGCCGGATTGGTCAGGAGGATTCTAGTTGCTATAATCTGAGCCGAAGGAACCGATGGTCCCTTACCCCGATCAAAATGAAGGGGTAGCTGTGGGGAATGAGATCGCGAAAGCGACACCCTGGTTCTCCTTGAGAGCGTGGTTGGCTTCAAGGAAGGTGCATATATGTTCCCGCAAAAGCGCAGTCCTTGATTAGCACCCTAACCCTAAAAAAGGGAAGGTGTTGGAAGGCTGAGATGGATCACTAGCATGGTACCCCATAAAGCGGGTCCCCGGGATTCTGAGTGGGCGTGTGACTAAGGAACAAAAGGTTGAGAGCTTATTCAATAGAGAACCGTAGTCCAATCAAAAACAAAAAGAAGAAGGACTGACTACTCTAGCATCAGTACAAGAAGGCGGACATTGATCCTGTAAGTCGGCTGGCTGCCGGAACTGCAGTGGTCGCCTGGTAGTAGCCACGGGTCTACTACTTTCTCCAATAAGTGAAAAGACATAATTGGGGAATCAGGGCATGCCGGCGAAGAAGGTGGCTCCATACCGGATAACGTAGGCATTCGAAACTTTCAAAGCCATTTTTAAGGTTTTTAATGCCTATCCGGGTGGTGGACCAAAGCAGAGCTTGGCCCTCGCGCCTAAGCACGTATGGACTGCTCAGCTGTAGGAAGGAGTAGGAACAGAAGGGGATCCTATTTAAGGCCATGTAGTATCTCCGCTAAATTTACCCCCCCTCCCTCCTATGTTGCCTTTCGGTTTAAATCCCCTATCACAACAAGCCACCTCGTGAGCCAAGGAGATCTTCTCTACAATAGTTAGTCCTTTAACAAAAGCTCCTTGTTCCAACAAAATGATTCTAGGTAGAATCCAACTCATTCTTCGAGCTAGATCCAATTTTTTAGAAAAACCTTCAAATATCCCAACAAGGGCGGTCAAGTTACTTCGTCCCTTTACCGCCCTGTTCCTAGTCGCTCGGACTCTTGTTGTAGTGTGAGCCTTGAAAGTACCCGAAGTTAGGCTATCATCACGAATTCCTTTAATTTGAAAGGATCCCTCCCTCTCCCTATCGGTCGAGTGTCTTTCAACCCGTAACCTATCGGTAAAGTGACTTCGTTCCTCTTAATAACTCTTCTTAGGGAGTAGGATCTGTTGCCTAGGAGCGAAGAGAAGAAGTAATATTTCATTTTTCAAG